CTATTTTTCCATAGAAATGTGTTCGCTCAAGAAAAGCTCCAGAAGATGTTAATCGTAAATAAGAAGATTGTTTACGAAGAAAAACTAATACAAATTCGCATTCAGATACATAAGAATTATATGGGAACCGAAATACTCTTTTATTTTCTTTTGAAAAAAGAAAAATAGAATTATTCGGAGTAATAAGACTATTCCAATTATGATATTCGTGAAGAAAGAATCGCAATAAATGTAAAGAAGGAACATCTTGGATCCAAAATTGAAGGATTTGAACCAAGATTTTCAGATGGATGGGATAAGGTATTAGTATATCTGACACATAGTTTAAATGCGATAATTTGTCCTCCAAAAAGGGAAATGTTGAATGAATAGATCGTAAATTCAAATTCTGAGATTTTGGTATTTTTTTTTCTTCGAGGGAAGATACTAATCGCAGCAAGAATGGAATTTCCACAATGACTGCAAAACCTTCCAATATCATCTGAGAATAAAAATGAAAATAAAAATAATTGTTGTGCCCAACGAATCGATTTTGGTTAGAATCATTAACCGAATAAATCAAATAATTCTGTTGATACATTCGAATAATTGAACGTTTCACAAGTACTGAACTAGATTTATTGTCATAACCAAAAATTTCCGTGGATTCGTAAAAAACCGAACTATTTAAACCACGATCATGAACAAATGTGTAAATATACTCCTTAAAGAGAAGCGGATATAGAAAGTGTTGTTGCCGAGATCTATCTTTTTCTAAATATCCTTGTAATTCTTCCATTTACATTTCTACTTGAACCAGAGGCGGGACCTATTTCATTTTTGGGGTTATCAAATGATACATAGTGCAATATGGTCAGAGCGGGGTATGTATTATGTATATAATTACAGTAAGAAAAATATATATATCCCGCAAACAAAGGAAACAGGGGAGTCCAATCAACAGATCTTTTTCCTCTCCTTTTCTATCCAATTGGTTTATGTTCGTTATAATTACAAGAGGGTAAAAAATCCTTTATTTTTGCAACTCGATCGCTCTTTTGACTTTGGAATAAATTTTCTTTATCAGTATACTGTTTCTTCTACACATCCGTCTCCAATCCATAATAAAGAATAATTAGGATTCATTAAAAAAAAAAGAAAGAAAATCAATGGTCCACTCACAGAAGAACCCACCCTTTCCCGCATCAGGCACTAATCTATCTTTAACGTCTAATTAGATCGGGTAATCATTCAAATTAAGAACAAAAGCTCGTTGCTTTTTATTTCACCAGAATTAGAGCCGTAGGGCTCTATCCATTTATTCACTAGACCCAACTGTAAATGTGAATTTTTTTTTTCACTTCCAAACTCCAAACAAAAAGAAAAAAAAATTGTAACGATCCGGTAAGGATAAACTCAAAGTTCTACTTTAATTAAATAATATTTAATTAAATAATAAATTAAATAATAAAATTATAATATTTTATTACGACATGCTGTTTTTTCCATTCATTACCTTTGAGGATCAGTCGTGGTCTTATAGACTCTACCAATAGTCTGGACGAATCTGTTGCTTCATCCAAATGTGTAAAAGATCATAGTCGCACTTAAAAGCCGAGTACTCTACCGTTGAGTTAGCAACCCGAAAATAAAATAAATAGGATATATATGTAAATACGGTCAAAATAAAAAAATCAATTGATTTGCACTGCACGACCCCGTCAAAACATTGAACTAGAACAAATCGAAAAGAAAGATTTGTTTTTGTTGATCAATTAAAAACACCAAAACAAAATACCAAAATGGACAGATCGGATTAAACAACAACGGATTCCCAATAGAGATGTCAAAATTGTGACAAACCGCCATTTTATTTATCAATTTCCTTTTCTTTTTCGTTAAGAAAATACATCTTGTATGCCAGTAAATCCGGCAGGGCAAACCCATCATTTGACTGAAGTGAAGGAAAGAAAAAACCAATATGGGGTGGAGATAAACGTATCTATTTATCTACGATCGAATTATATTTCTTCGATGCATCATTGTCAATATGAATCCAATGTTAAGTAAGAAAACAAATTTAAATAAATCAAATAAGGACTTGTGTTGGATTGGCACAACATAAATAAGAAATTTGGATGAAAAAAATACGAAAGAGATAAAGTAAAGAAAAAATCTCGGGTTTATTCAATCAATAGAGGTACAATAAGCAAGATGAACCCCTTGTTTGTTGGTGGATTCCCGCAACAAACAAAACAAGAAAAAAAGTAAATTAAGTATGAATACAGCAAGAAAAAGGCAAATTGTGTGTAAATAATTACACAAAGATGGATACTAGTGACCCCCCCCCTTTTTTTTTTTACTTTAATTAACTCGAATCGAAGTTCTTTCTTGAAATAATTCTGCCTTCCTTAAAATATCACAAACAGTTCCCGTAGGTTGAGCACCTTTTTCAAGGAAATATAGAATAAGAGGAACATTTAAATAAGTTTGATTCTTTACCGGATCGTAAAAACCTACTTTTCTAAGATCTCTTCCTTCTCTTCGGGATCGAACATCAATTGCAACGATTCGGTAGATGGCTCATTGGAATAGATGTAAATAAACAATGCCCCCCCTAGAAACGTATGGGAGGTTTTCTCCTCATACGGCTCGAGAAAAAAAAGGATTCTAAATTTCTGTATATGTATATAATGGCAAATGGATCCATAAAATCATGAATTAGACTATGATTTGAGTCGTTTTTTTATTCTTCCTTACAGAAAAAAAGAAATCTCATTCGTACTCATAACTCAAGTTGGGTAATTCTGACAGAGTTCGAAGGGAAACCCTTAGACATTTATTGAGCCGTCTCTAACCTCTTTTGTTTGTCTCATCTCGAATCTATTTTTATTCCTCATTCTGATTCAATTGTTGAGACAATTGAAAATAGTGTTTACTTGTTCCGGAATCCTTTATCTTTGCTTTGTGAAATCATTGGGTTTAGACATTACTTCGGTGATCCTTACTCCTTTCAAAAGAGCAGCAACATACCTTTTTGTTTTTTGTTATTTTTTTCTATACTATAGAAATCGAATATGAACGGTAGATTTCCTTGTGATACACTTTTGATCGAAATAGTTTTACCAATTCTGAAAAATTTTACTTTTTTTTTTCAAACTTCTTTGATTTTTCGATTTTTTTAACCTTTCGATTTATATATTGATTGAGGATATACTTACAAAGTTGGTCTAACTTATTGATAGTTACTAACCCTAGATTCTTCCCCCTGATAAACGAATCAATCCTTTCTGCTCGAGCTCCATCATGTACTATTTACTTACAACCTAACACAAATTAGGTTCCTAACAGAGCAGAACAAACTATGTCGAGCCAAGAACATCTTCATTCCTATAGAAAATGGTGGATGTAAGAATCCACAGCCGATCATGTCCTTCAAGTCGCACGTTGCTTTCTACCACATCGTTTCAAACGAAGTTTTACCATAACATTCCTCTAATTTTATTTCAAACCGGTATGTAATTGATTCAATATGGAATCATGAATAGTCATTGGCTCAACCGGTGTGTGTATACCGGTATATAATAGTACATACTTTTTATCTATCTATCTATGGATAGATAAGTATTTATCCGGAGAAGGCTCAGCAAGGATCCAATTTATTTAACTCTATATTCTATCATATGAATGAAACATATTTCTAAAAAAGACGAATAAATAAGTTTGCTTAAGACTTATTTACATCTTAAAAAGATTGTTCGGGACGATCAATTATGAAGGATCCATTTTTCTCGAACAAATAAACTATAAACCTCAAAAGAAGAACCTTTAATATTAATAGATTTGCAATCCCGGAAAAAAATAAATTATTAATAAAACTTTTTATTTTATACAATACAGATTTTGTTTTACTTGAGGTTCAAGAATTTTTCTTTTCCATCAATTCCATAAAGTCAAGTAGATGCAATATACGAATTTCCCCCCAATCGCTACATTACATTGATTTACAATTATTCATTTGTACCGGATAAGATATAAGATGAACCAGATAAAATACAAAAAAATGGGGTCCAGATCAATTCGTTTTTACTATTTTTTTCCCACACCTGCTTTAGAAGTTTTAAGACCAGTGATGAAATTAGTACCAAAAACTCCCTACTCTTTAGTCTCCACATAGACTGTGGAATTGGGATACCCCATTTATTTACTTTAGGCTTTTTACCCTTGGTAAGGGAATAAAGAGGCCTTTCTTTCATTCACATTTCGATTCAGAATGCTTCATGTGAGAATTGACATTTCATACATAGATATGGGACATAAAGTTTCCATAAGTAACTAACTTTAAAATGAATATTGAGTAGTACGAGCATATCCTGAATGTGAATGATAAACCCAGAATTTTTTTTTTAATAAAAAAAAAGATATTTATTTCCACCCACATTTGACACTTGATTACGTTTGTGAGAAACCAAACGAAAGAAAAAATATGATTCTTAGAATCATTCTTAGAATCATTCTTAGAATTCAGAACAAAAGATTGTTCTCGTTAACAATTTTATGTTTCATGTGGGATACAATGTGATCCCATCTTTCGTTTCTGATGGAAACGATCTGGGACGGAAGGATTCGAACCTCCGAGTAACGGGACCAAAACCCGCTGCCTTACCGCTTGGCCACGCCCCATTTCGAATTTCTATTCGACACTAATAAACATTAATATTGGTATTGGTTATTCGTCAATCCCAACCCAATAAATACATTGGGAATATATTGTTGCTAGGATTCAACACATGTAGATATAGAATCAAAAAAATTCATTGATCATTACATGGAATTCAGTTAAGATATTGTATAAAAATGGAATTCCTTGTATTCTCATTTGAGAATGGAAGGAAGGATTTTTATTTGGGAGAGTTCGAAGAAAAAGAAAGATTTTTTGACTTATCTTTTTTTTTTCCCTTATAAAAAAAAACTCAATCAGAATAAAATTATCTAATCTACAAGAACGAAATTTTGTTATGTTTAATATCTTTAGTTTAATCTGCATCTGTCTTAATTCTGTCTTTTATTCGAGTAGTTTTTTCTTCGCCAAATTGCCCGAAGCTTATGCCTTTTTAAATCCAATCGTAGATGTTATGCCTGTCATACCTGTACTTTTTTTTCTCTTAGCCTTTGTTTGGCAAGCCGCTGTAAGTTTTCGATGATTTAATACTCTGCTAAATTCATGATTTATTCGATAAATCAAAATTCGAAAAATTGATAAGACCAGATAAGTCTTATATTATGAACCCCCGATTCAAAAATAGAAATTCTTGTATATTGAATAACCACGGCGATGAATTTTGATCAGCTTATTTCCTCGCTCTCACCTTACAGTGAGCAAAGATTTTATTAGGTTGCCTACAATACCTAATCATATGACAAGAAATTTTTGATAACGAAGGAATCAAAATCTTATTCCAAAGAAATTCGTGAAAATGACTTTCTTTTCAAAAAACACTTCATTTTTTGGGGGGTGTCATGTCAAAACAAAATAGTGTATGTGGTAAAAAATAAGTAATCTATTCCCTTTTTCAAAAAAAAAAGATCTTGGAGATTGTGTAATGCTTACTCTCAAACTATTCGTTTATACAGTAGTGATATTCTTTGTTTCTCTCTTCATCTTCGGATTTTTATCTAATGATCCAGGGCGTAATCCTGGACGTGAGGAATAAAAAAAAGATATTTTTAGTTTTTCCTGCTTTTTCTAAATTTTTTTCTTATGATTTTATGTATTCCATACATTTACCTATGATAAAATCAAGGGATCGAAATTCCTTCGAATTCGAAAGTCTCAAGTAATCAGAAGAAGCGGAGAGAGAGGGATTCGAACCCTCGGTACGAATAACTCGTACAACGGATTAGCAATCCGCCGCTTTAGTCCACTCAGCCATCTCTCCCCATCCCCATTTAAAAATGGAAAATTTTTTATGTGATGTGACACGTGAAGTAAAGATTGATAAAAACCTTCGTTTTCCTTTTTTATTTATCTATTATATTTTTTTTTATATATATTCTTTTATTTATATTCTATAAAATTATATTATTTATTTATAATTATAATAAATAAATATAAATTATATATTATATAGTATAAAGTTATATATTATAAAGTATAAAGAAAAAAAGAATATATATATATAAAGATATAAGATTATATAAAAAGATATAAGATTATATAAAAAAAGATATAAAATAAAGATATATAAAATATTATAATGTTTATTTATATAACAGTTTATTTATATAACATATATAAATGAACATTATAATATAACTTATAAGTTATTTTATTATAAACTTATAAAGATATATAAAAGAAGAAATTTTAAGAAGAAATTTGATCAGGAATTCAATTTAGATAATGATTCGAAACGGATATCCCCAATAGAAAAATACCCTACTTCTTTTATTTTGTACGAAAGGTTTATTCACCCGGCTTGGTTTAAGTACTGGCCGGGCCCGGCCAGTATTTCCATAGAAAAAATGATTTAATAATGATTTGATATCAATCAAAAATACTTGTTGAAGTGTCATTTCTTATTATTAAGTATTAATATTATTACTTATATTATTAAGTAGTAATATTATTACTTAATATATATTAATACTTAATAATATATATATTTTTATTTTCTTTTTATCAATTTATTACTTACTGGAAAAAGAAACTGGAATAAAAAAAAAACATATATATATATATATTATGTACATATATATGTACATATATTAAACAATAAAAAATATTAAAATTAAAAATAAAAAAAAAAAAAATATCAAATATTAAACACACATATTTATAAACGTAGTTATAATATAACTCATTTGTTTGTTCAAGAGACAAGCTTTATTTGAACAATTGAGATACAATTGACCCGAATTCTTAATTCATAAGTAAGATCTGGCAGTTGAAAGAGAAGTTGAAAAAAAAAGGAACCATGTATGCAGATTTAATCCTTTCTATGATCCAGCTTCAATGATTCTTTCAGATCGGGACTGTCAGTAATGACTTCCTATCAAACGAAAAGAAAAGTATAATATAACTATAACTTTTTTTATGTTATTTAATTTAAGTAAGCTTTCTGCTCTTCGCCGCCTATTTAAGTCCCCGGCGGGACGAAGTGTCAACGCTAGAATTTTAATGATTCTGGTGCTATCTTGATTGCGCCTCACTCTTTTGTTCGACAAATGGTCCATTCATATACAATAATAAATATGTAGCGGGTATAGTTTAGTGGTAAAAGTGTGATTCGTTCTATCAAAAACTTAAATAGTTAAGGGGTCTTTCAGTTTTTTTCATATTCCGATCAAAAACTTTATTTCTTAAAAAGGTTTAATCCTTTACCTCTCAATAGCATATTTGAGGAAGAATATACATTCTCACGATTTGTATCCAAAGGCCAATTAGAAATTGAATAAAAAAGATTGTATTATGGATATGGAGTCGCGAAGCATAATTTTTTTGAATTGGATTAACTCTTC